CAAGTCAATGATGCATTACATTAATTATATTCATAAAATTTTTTATAAAATAATAAAAATCTCAAAATATTTAATTCTATTTTTTTCTTATTTCTTAATTTCTTATTAATTTAATAAAAAAATAAAGTAAAAGCGGGTAGCGGGAATCGAACCCGCATCGTTAGCTTGGAAGGCTAGGGGTTATAGTCGACGTTGATTCATCATTTTTAACGTCTCTAATTCAAAACTGAACGTGAAACTTTGGTTTCATTCGGCTCCTTTATGGAAGATGTATAAATTCCTATATTAAGACATGAACGAAAAAAAAAAATTCCACCCATAACATCTATGTCAGCTTTTCTGTCTGAATGTATTCAGAACAACCCGCTTTCTAGACGATCCCTATAGAAAAGAGGGGGATTATATTATAACAACCTTTCTAGTTACTTCGTTCTCTATTTCTATGTGAGAGAATCCTTAGGAAAAGCATTTTGTTTCTACCGAGCTAAAACAATTTGTCGATGTCTCTAGTAAACCAAAGTCATTGTTTAATAGCCATTTTGCTTCAATTTCCATAATACAAATTCCAAATTAAAGATTTAGTTACGATTAGAAAGCCACTTTCTATCTTTATCCATGGATCCTTTACTCATACTTATTCAATTAGAAGTATTGATCTAATTAAAAAAAAAAAATTATGTTTCGTAATCTCATAATCCAATTTTTCAATTTTTAATTGATTCTTGGATACAAATCACGAGAATGTATATTCTTCCTCGAATTTTTCATTGAGAGGTAAAGGATTAAATCCTTTTAAGAAATAAAGTTTTTGGTCGGAATGAAATATTAATCAAACCGAAAGACCCCTTAACTATATAAAGGGTTATCGAACGAATCACACTTTTACCACTAAACTATACCCGCTACAATCCGATTATTGTATATAAATGAACCTTTTGTCGAACAAGAAAATGGGTCGTAATAAAAAGTTAAAAGAGTAAAAAGGATAGGATCATAAAATAATCATGAAAATTAGAGCGTTTACGTGTTGTATCAGAGAACCCAATGAGATTCGGAAAAGAGAATTCATTAAATTTCAATAACTAAAACTAAATAACAAGTGTTTTTTTGCCGGAGGTTTTTGACCTAGACGTCTCGACAAAACTACTTAAGCCATAACATACATGAAAATGTATTGTGCAAGAATCCACAGCTCCCTTTTTGTTATTTATTTACTTTAACTAAAATAAAAGGAATAAAGAATAAATATAAAAAATTAAGATAAGAAACGACACTTTGATTCGATATCATTTGATTCTATATCATAGAAATAAAAAGAGTTTTTATTTTTCCAATCGTAATAACAAGCAAGTATTTTAGTTTTCAAATAAAAAAAATTATTTATGATTCGTTGGAACAATAAATGGCGGGCCCGGCCTGGTCAGTACTTAGCCGGGCCGTGGAACTAAAAAGCACTCTCGGATGAAAAAAAATATTATATATTATGAAGGGCTCTTTCAATCCTTATTTTTTATAATGTAACATAGTATTATCCTTTTTCAATTGGGAGGAGAGATGGCTGAGTGGACTAAAGCGTCGGATTGCTAATCCGTTGTACGAGTTTTTCGTACCGAGGGTTCGAATCCCTCTCTTTCCGTTTTTGTTGATGACTTGGTATTTTCTTTCGAATTTTTCGCGAGCTCTTTTTTTTTTTATAGTTAAAAATGTGTAATAGATAAAATCCTACTAAGAACATTTAAAAATCAAGCAAGGAAAACAAAAACCTTATCTTTTATTCTTCACGTCCAGGATTACGTCCTGGATCATTAGACAGGAATCCGAAAATAAAGAGAGAAACAAAGAATATCACTACCGTGTAAACAAATAGTTTGAGAGTAAGCATTACATAATCTCCAAGATTTTTTTTAGTAAAAAAGAGAATAGATTCTCCGTTTTTATACCGCATACCCTACTATTTTGATTTTTTATTTTGACACCAAGAAATAAAGTGGGGTGATCCAGATTTTTCGCGGTTGTACAAGAATTTCAATATTTGAATTGAGGGTGTAAGACTTATCTGATCTTATCAATTCTTTTCTTTGAATTTTTTTTTTTTCAATAAATCATGAATTTGTCTAGACATTATTAAATTAAAGATATCATCGAAAACTTACAGCAGCTTGCCAAACAAAGGCTAAGAGAAAAAAAAACAGGGGTATTACTGGCATAACATCTACGATTGGATTTAAAAAAGCGTAGGCCTCGGGCAATTTGGCGACGAAAAAACTACTTGAATAAAGAGCAGAATTAAGACAGATACAGATCAAACTAAATATATTAAGCATAACAAACATTTTGTTCTTGAGGATAATTGTATTTTATTTATTTTGATTGAGTTATTAATAAATTGAGTTTTTTTTTTTATTTTATTATTATAAATATGTTATTATTCATAGAAAAGAAAAATGAATAAAAAGAAAATAAGATAGACCAAAAAACTTTCTTTGATTTGAACTCACCCAATCAAAAATCCTTCAATTCTCAAATCAAAAGAGAATAGAATAAACCATACTTTCATACAATATCTTAATTGAATTATATGTAATGATCAATAAATTCCGTTTAATTCTACGTCTACATGTATAAAAATTCTAGTAATCTATTTTATAGATAATAGATATTTAGACTTGAGTTGACGAACAACCAGTACCAATATTAGTGTTTATTAGTGTCGACTAGAAATGGGGCGTGGCCAAGTGGTAAGGCAACGGGTTTTGGTCCCGCTATTCGGAGGTTCGAATCCTTCCGTCCCAGAACATACCTGACCCACGATCATTTTATTAATCTATAATTTTATTAATCTATAATAAAAAAGAAAATATATATCTATATCATAATCTATATCATAATAAAATATATCAAAATAAAGATTGTCTTTTCGACCAGTCTTCCGTTTAAGAGTATAATATTGTTATAGAATGTGATTCTTATTTCTTTTTTTTTTTTTTATTAATCATATCTTTTTCACAAATTTAATCGAGTTCAAATAACACGCATATGAAACAAAATTTTGATTTGTTAAATATTACTGATTTTACAATATGAAATATGAAAAAATAACAACCTAAATCTTCAATCTTTCCTTACATCAGTCTTTTTTTTTTATTAATCATTGATGGTTTAATCCAATATGGATTTATCTTTCTCTTAATGATGATAAAAAGCGAATGGTACTTACTGTAAAACCTTATGCAAATAATGATATAGGGTAGGAAACTATTCAATCAATTAAATCTTTTTAATGATTTCTTATGAGTTCTTGGTACTCTAAGAAGTGTGAAATTGTTGAATTTATCCTATCACGTTACTTGAAGATAGATATTCAAAATAACTTGTTTATTCGTGTTTATTTATTCATGTTATGTTAGTTATAATTAAAAAAAAATTATAAACAATGGGGTTAAATTGATTGAATTCTTGTTGAGACTTCGTCATACATTATCCATTCTTCATATAGAAGAAAAAAGTATAGATTATTTAGAAGAAAAAAGTATAGATTATTTAGAAGAAAAAAGTATAGATTATTATGTACCGACCGAACCGATGATTATTCACGATTCCATAATTGAATCAATTACATACTGGTTCCAAACTGAAGGAATGTTATGGTAAAACTTCGTTTAAAACGATGTGGCAGAAAGCAACGTGCGACTTGAAGGACATGATCAGCTGTGGATTCTTACATCCACCACTTTTTTATATTATATAGGAACGAAAGTGCTCTTGGCTCGACATCATTTGTTCTGTTCCACTGGAACCCTCATTTTTGAGAGTGTTGCCATGTAAATAGTACACGATGGAGCTCGAGTAGAACGTATTGATTAATTTCTCAAGGGCAAGAATCTAAGGTTAGTATCGATCAATAAATTGGAACAACTTCGTAAGTATATTTTAGATATATAAATCTAAAGGATCCAATTCGATAAAATTTAAAAGTTAATTTTGTTGGAATTGGTAAAACTCTTTTGATCAAATCAAAAGTAAAGTGTATTACGTAGGAATCAACCATTCATACGATTCTTTGATAGAAAGAAATCACAAAAAATGGTATGTTGCTGCCGTTTTGAAACGATTTAAAGATCACCGAAGTAATGTCTAAACCCAATGATTCAAGGCAAAGATAAAGATCCTGGAACAAGGAAATACCGTTTTCAATTGTCTCAACAACCAGATCATATTTAAGAATCAAAATAGATTCTAAAGGAGACAGACAAAAAGGGTTAGAGACCACTCAATAAATTTAATACCTAAAAGGTTTCTTTTGAGTTATTTGAGAGTTATTCAACTTGAGTTATGAGGATACAAATAATTTTTTTTTTTGGGGGGGGGGGGGAAGACTAAGAAAAAGTATTTAAACTAAAATCAATAATATAATGAATTTGATGATTTTATGGATCTATTTGATATTATGATTCTATACATAGACATAATTTAGAATTTTCTCGAGCCGTACGAGGATAAAACTTCTTATACGTTTCTAGGGGGGGGGGGAGTATTGTTCATCTATCCCAATGAGCCATTTATCGAATCGTTGCAATTGATGTTCGATCCCGACGAGAGGGAAGAGATCTTCGTAAAGTGGGTTTTTATGACCCGATAAAGAATCAAATCTATTTAAATGTTCCTGCTATTCTATATTTCCTTGAAAAAGGTGCTCAACCTACAGGAACTGTTCATGATATTTCAAAAAGGGCGGGGGTTTTTACGGAACTTCGCCCTAATCAACAAATAAAATTCAATTAATGAAAATAAAAAAATGTGGATGATTTGTATATAGCCTTGTATAACCTTTTTGTTTCTTTGCTATTTCCTCTTTTGTTCTATTTATATCATACTAATTATATCATACTCAATTTATTATTGTTACTATAAAAGAGTGTCTTTTATAACGACAAAAATCGATTTATATTTTATTGATATAAATTTTATTGATATATATAAAATAGATAGAAAAAGATTAA